GTCAGGGACATTCAGAATTTCATCTCTGATGATACCTTTTTTGTTAGGGATAGTAATAGGGACAGCTATTCCATATATTTTGATATTGAAAATCAAATTTTAGAGATTAACAATGATCATTCTTTTCTGAGTGAACTAGAAAGTTCTTTTTATGGTTTTCGTAATTTTAGTTATAGGAAGAATGGATCTAAAAGTGACGATCCCGACTATGATCCTTACATCTATGATACTAAAGCTAGTTGGAATAATCACATTAATAATTGCGTTGACTCTTATCTTCAGTCTCAAATCAGTATTGATAGTCGCGTTTTAAGTAGTAGTAACAATTACAGTGACAGTTACATTTATAATTACATTTGCGGTGAAAGTGGAAATAGTAGTGAAAGCGAGAGTTCCAATAGAAAAAATAATACGAATGGTAGTGATTTAACTATAAGAAAAAGTTCTAAGGATCTCGATGTAACTCAAAAATACAGGCATTTGTGGGTTCAATGTGAAAATTGTTATGGATTAAATTATAAGAAATTTTTGAAGTCAAAAATGAATATTTGTGAGCAATGCGGATATTATTTGAAAATAAGTAGTTCAGCTAGAATCGAACTTTCGGTTGATCCAGGTACTTGGGATCCGATGGATGACGACATGGTCTCTCTGGATCCCATTGGATTTCATTCAGACGAGGAACCTTATAAAGATCGTATTGATTCTTATCAAAAAAAAACAGGATTAACGGAGGCTGTTCAAACAGGTACAGGTCAACTAAATGGGATTCCCATCGCAATTGGGGTTATGGATTTTCGGTTTATGGGGGGTAGTATGGGATCTGTAGTAGGCGAGAAAATCACCCGTTTGATCGAGTATGCTGCCAATAAATTTTTACCTCTTATTCTAGTATGTGCTTCCGGAGGAGCACGCATGCAAGAAGGAAGTTTGAGTTTGATGCAAATGGCTAAAATATCTTCCGCTTTATATGGTTATCAATCAAATAAAAGGTTATTCTATGTATCAATTCTTACATCTCCGACTACTGGTGGAGTAACTGCTAGTTTTGGTATGTTGGGGGATATCATTATTGCCGAACCTAATGCCTATATTGCATTTGCGGGTAAAAGAGTAATTGAACAAACATTGAATAAGACAGTACCTGAAGGTTCACAAGCGGCTGAATATTTATTCCATAAGGGCTTATTCGATCCAATCGTACCACGTAACCCTTTAAAAGGTGTTCTGACTGAGCTGTTTCAGCTCCACGCCTTTTTTCCCTTGAATCAAAATTCAATCAAGTAGAGTCTTAAGTTAAACTTTTTTTTTGTGGCGAACAACTAGTTAGTTAGTTTATCAGAATCAAAATAAAACAAAACCCCAAAAATGCATTTTTCTTTGGTAACATAAGATTTAATTGTAGAAAGAATAAAGAATCATGTGGATAATTGTTTTTTTTACCGATATTTCTGATTAGTAATCAGTAATATCGGTAAAAAAAAACAACATAAAAAGCGAATTCTTCCTTAGAATTAGGGGGCAAGGCAAGTAACACGAATTTCATGCTCCCCTCTTGCATATGTATATAACTCAAAATAAAAAGAAAAAAAAAGAAGTTAAGAATAATAAAGAAAGTGGATTATCATACATACATCTATTTCATGTAGAAAGATGAATAAGTCCGTTTATTTAGTTCTACATTGCTTGCACTTATTATCTTATACTCACTTCGATATACTTAGTATACTTACTTCGATATACTTAGTATACTTATATACGAATTCTAATATGAATTAGAATTATTATAAGATATCTTTATAACAATAACAGATACAAATAATTAAATCGAGGTACCCATTCTATGACAATTCTCAACAACTTACCCTCCCTTTTTGTGCCTTTAGTAGGCCTAGTATTTCCGGCAATTGCAATGGCTTCTTTATTTCTTCATGTTCAAAAAAATAAGATTTTTTAAATCCGATGTGGTCAAATCTCATCTAGTTTTTTTTTCAAGACTTAACGAACACAGATATCCATTTAGTAGAATATTGTATAACAATAACGAGTGGCTTTCTCCGACCATAAATGAAAAGGCTCTTTTACATGCGTAAACATGATATACGGGCAAATGAATTCTAGCAATTTTTAAAAGTGGGTCGGGTCCGAGTTCATGTTTGAAATTAAAGTCAATCTATCCATATGAAAGTAACTATTGATAGGGGATCATATGAAGGGGATGTTTTTATTTTATTCTATCTAACCAATTCGATGAATTACTGCTAAAAGTTCACATCAGAATAGTACTAGTTGATGGGAGTTACTTCGGAAACAAAAAAAAGTAAAGTGAAATTGATTTTGGTTATTCCCCCAATTCCAATAAAATGCAACTGGATCTAGTATGTATGAATTGGCGATCAGAATATATCTGGATAGAATTTATAGCAGGATCTCGCAAAACAAGTAATTGGGGCTGGGCCTTTATCCTTTTTTTAGGTTCATTAGGATTCTTATTGGTTGGAATTTCTAGTTATCTTGATAAGAATTTGATATCCTTATTTCCGTCTCAACAAATAAATTTTTTCCCACAAGGTATCGTAATGTCTTTCTATGGGATCGCGGGTTTCTTTATTAGTGCCTATTTGTGGTGCACAATTACATGGAATGTAGGTAGCGGTTATGATCGATTTGATAAAAAAGAAGGAATAGTGTGTATTTTTCGTTGGGGATTTCCTGGAAAAAATCGCCGCATCCTTCTACGATTCTTTATGAAAGATATTCAATCCATCAGAATAGAAGTTAAAGAGGGTATTTATGCTCGTCGTGTCCTTTATATGGAAATCCGAGGTCTGGGAGCAATTCCCTTGGCTCGTACTGATGAGAATTTGACTCCACGAGAAATTGAGAAAAAGGCTGCGGAATTGGCCTATTTCTTGCGTGTACCAATTGAAGTATTTTGAAAAATGAACTGAAGAATAAATGCTTTCTCAGTAGGAATAAAAACCCCAAGAATCCTCTTTTTTATATAGTATAACTTACTTAATTAAAGTTTTGCCCCCTCGGGCTAAAACAAGGCAAACGTGTACGGGACAGCCATAACATAAAACGAAACTCTTTTTGTCTGTAAATTTTTTTTTTGAAATATTTGATATTTTCATTTTTAATAGAAAGGAAGTTATTTCATTTCGAAATCCGAAAAATATTCATTATTTGAATCTTTATTTTAATCTTTCGGGCATTCATCAAAGGGGAGCAATTACTTCGAATATTTGCTCAATTGATATATCTGGAAAAAATCTATTTTTTTTTATTATTTCTTCATTTGAATTCTCTTCATTTGAATTCGAATTCGAAGTGGATTCTTCTTCGATTTCTGTATTTTTTCTATAACTGGATTCAAGGACTAACCTCGGAATCACAATTAAAAAACGGAGACTCGATTAATAGGCGCGATACCTTATAATAGAACTCATGCTTAATAGAAATATGAGATCGCATAGAGTCTGAGGTAGGTTCATTACCAATTCACAGATGAAAAAATGACAAAAAAGAACGCACCCATTCCCCTTCGATATCTTTCATCTATAGTATTTGTAGTCTTTTTGCCCTGGTGGATCTCGCTCTCATTTAATAAAAGTCTAGAATCTTGGGTTACTAATTGGTGGAATACTAGACAATCCGAAACTTTTTTGAACGATATTCAAGAAAAGAGTATTCTAGAAAAATTCATAGAATTAGAGGAGTTATTCCTCTTAGACGAAATGATAAAGGAATTCCCAGAAAGATATCTACAAAAGTTTCGTACGGGGCTCCACAAAGAAACAATCCAATTGATCAAGATACATGACGAGGATCACATCCATACAATTTTGCACTTCTCGACAAATATAATCTGTTTCGTTATTCTAAGTGCTTATTCTATTCTGGGTAATGAAGAACTTGTTATTCTTAATTCTTGGGTTCAAGAATTCCTATATAATTTAAGCGACACAATAAAAGCCTTTTCTATTCTTTTAGTAACTGATTTATGTATCGGGTTCCATTCGCCCCACGGTTGGGAACTAATGATTGGCTATGTCTACAACGATTTTGGATTTGCTCATAATGAGCAAATTATATCTGGTCTTGTTTCCACCTTTCCAGTCATTCTAGATACAATTTTTAAATATTGGATTTTCCGTTATTTAAATCGGGTATCTCCGTCACTTGTAGTAATTTATCATTCAATGAATGACTGAAAAACGATTCACTGATCCAATTATAATGTTTCTGACTTTGTACATAAGCAAAGCTTTCAAGGTCGTACTTACCTTACCCTTTCTACCCATCCGGAGGATTCCTCCTATATTTCAGTAAATAGCAGAATCGTGGATAGGGAACTATACTAGCGACCTACCCAATTTTATTGTAGAAATTTTCGGGATCAACGATTGGACCATGCAAATTAGAAATACCCTTTCTTCGATAAAGGAAGAGATTACTCGATTCATTTCCGTATCACTCATAATATATATAATAACTTGGGCATCCATTTCAAATGCATATCCCATTTTTGCGCAGCAGGGTTTTGAAAATCCACGAGAAGCCACCGGTCGTATTGTATGCGCCAATTGCCATTTAGCTAATAAGCCTGTGGATATTGAGGTTCCACAGGCGGTACTTCCTGATACTGTATTTGAAGCAGTTGTTAGAATTCCTTATGATATGCAACTGAAACAAGTTCTTGCTAATGGTAAAAAAGGGGGTTTGAATGTAGGGGCCGTTCTTATTTTACCAGAGGGTTTTGAATTAGCCCCCCCCGATCGTATTTCGCCCGAGATGAAAGAAAAGATAGGCAATTTATCTTTTCAGAATTATCGCCCCACTAAAAAAAATATTCTTGTGATAGGTCCTGTTCCTGGTCAGAAATATAGTGAAATCACCTTTCCTATTCTTTCCCCGGATCCCGCGACTAATAAAGAAGTTCACTTCTTAAAATATCCAATATACATAGGTGGGAACAGGGGAAGGGGTCAGATTTA